AGCGGTTAGAGTACTGCTTTCATACGGCAGGAGTCATTGGTTCAAATCCAATAGTAGGTAAAACTTATTAGATACCCTCGATTCGGGGTATCTAATAAATTTTTCTATTTCTTTTTTTTTTTTTTTCGTTGCATTCTATATATAGATTCTACCGACAAGGGAACTTCTTTTGATTATTCGGACGCACCAACAGCTTACGAAATTGTATTGCGAGCCTCTACTCGTGTCCTAGCTCGTCTGAGAGCTAGATTTGCTTCAATTAATTGTCTCTTTCCTTCCGCCTTCTTCAAGTTAGCTTCTGCTATTTCAAGAGTTTCCTGAGCTTCTTGTGGATCAATGTCACTACCCTTCTCAGCATCATTTACTAAAATAGTAATCTGATTATTGCTTATTCTAGCAAAACCGCCCATCAGAGCCATTGTTGACCATTGGTCGTCAAGGCCTAACATTCTTAAAACACCTATATCTACGGCTGTCGCAGTAGCGGCATGGTCTTTTAATACGCCGATTTGGCCACTATTAGTAGATAAAATGATTGCTTTTACTTGTGAATTCCAAACACTTCGATTAGGAGTCAGTACACAAAGATTTAAAGTCATTTCTTTAATTTGCTCTCCATTTCTAAGTTTATAGCTTTCGCGGTAGCTTCATCGATGTTACCTACCAAATAAAAGGCTTGTTCGGGAAGACCATCTAATTCTCCGGAAAGAATTAATTGAAATCCTCTAATTGTTTCTGCTAGGCCAACATATTTTCCTGGAGAGCCTGTAAATACTTCTGCTACGAAAAAGGGTTGTGATAAGAAACGCTCAATTTTTCGTGCTCTTGCTACAGTTAAACGATCTTCTTCAGATAATTCGTCCAATCCAAGGATAGCGATAATATCTTGAAGTTCTTTGTAACGTTGTAAGGTTTGCTTAACTCTTTGCGCAGTTTCATAATGTTCCTCGCCAACGATCCTAGGTTGGAGCATAGTTGACGTTGAATCTAACGGATCCACCGCTGGATAGATCCCTTTGGCCGCCAATCCTCTTGATAGTACGGTAGTAGCATCTAAATGTGCAAATGTCGTGGCAGGAGCGGGGTCGGTCAAATCGTCTGCAGGTACATAAACTGCTTGAATCGAAGTTATGGACCCTTCTTTTGTAGAAGTAATTCTTTCCTGTAACGAGCCCATTTCGGTACTAAGAGTAGGTTGATAGCCCACAGCGGAAGGCATTCTACCCAATAAGGCAGATACTTCAGATCCTGCTTGGACGAAACGGAAGATATTGTCGATAAATAAAAGTACGTCTTGCTCATTAACATCTCGGAAATATTCCGCCATAGTTAGGGCAGTTAACCCAACTCTCATACGTGCCCCCGGCGGTTCATTCATTTGACCATAGACTAAAGCCACTTTTGACTCTGCAATATTTTGTTCATTGATAACTCCGGATTCTTTCATTTCCATGTAAAGATCATTTCCTTCACGAGTACGTTCACCTACTCCGCCAAATACGGATACGCCCCCATGAGCTTTTGCAATGTTGTTGATCAATTCCATAATGAGTACTGTTTTACCCACTCCTGCTCCCCCAAACAGTCCGATTTTTCCTCCACGGCGATAAGGAGCTAAAAGATCTACCACTTTAATTCCGGTTTCAAAAATAGACAATTTTGTATCTAACTGTGTAAAGGCGGGCGCAGATCTATGAATAGGAGATGTTGTGCTGGTGTCTACGGGACCTAAATTATCAACAGGTTCCCCAAGCACGTTAAAAATTCGTCCGAGAGTCGTGCCGCCGACTGGAACGCTTAAAGGAGCTCCTGTGTCAATAACTTCCATTCCTCGTGTTAGACCATCTGTAGCACTCATAGCTACAGCCCTAACTCGATTATTTCCTAATAACTGTTGTACCTCACAAGTCACATTAATTGGTTGACCACTAGTATCTCGACCCTTAACTACTAGAGCATTGTAAATATTGGGCATCTTGCCTGGAGGAAAAGCTACGTCCAGGACCGGACCAATAATTTGAGCGATACGCCCCAGGTTTTTTTTTTCAAGCGTGGAAACCCCAGAACCAGAAGTAGTAGGATTGATTGTCATAATATTATAGTTAAAATATGTCGAAATTTTTTGCGAAAATGAAAATTATCGAATCCAAAAAAAAAAATGTCCGATAGCAAGTTGATCGATTAATTAAATAAGAAATAGGAGTTAGCAATCCATTTTGTTGGTACCATCCAAACGAATCAAATTCAACCCACCTATTTTCAAAATATCAAATAAATGGATGACCAAAAATCCTGAGAAAGTCTTTTATTTGCCTATCATTCTAGACAATACTTTCTATATTATCTACAGAAATCGAACCCGAACTCTAAACTCTATTTTTTTTTATGATTCATTATTTCTATCGAACTGGGACCTAGTTCGTATTTAGTATATAGATTTATGTCTAGCCTTTTCATGATGGAATTCCGCATATTTTCACATCTAGGATATACATATACA